ACTGAAAGGAACCTCAGAAATGGAAGAAATAGAAAAAGTTTCCGTAAGGAGGGGGACTAAAGAGAAAGAGGAAGAAGAGGTATTTACCGAAGAAGAGGTATTCATCGAAGAAGATCCTTCTCCTTCCCTTTTTTCGGAAGAAAGGGAGGATCCGGACAAAATCGATGAAAGGGAAGAGATCCGAGTGAACGGAAAGAAAAAAAAAAAAAGAAAAGATGAACTCCTGACTCTTCTTTTTGATTTATGGTTTGAAAAACCTCCTGTGACTCTTCTTTTTGATTCATGGTTTGAAGACCCTCTTGTGACTATTCTTTTTGATTCTAACAAATGGAATCGACCATTTCGTTATATAAAAAACAATCAATTTCAAAATGCTGTAAAAAATGAAATGTCACAATATTTTTTTTATACATGTCAAAGTGATGGAAAAGAAAGGATATCTTTTATGTATCCGCCGAGTTTGTCAACTTTTAAAGAAATAATAGAAAAAAAGATATCCTTTTTCACAACAGAAAAATTATTATCTGATCAATTGTATAATGATTGGAATTTGACCAATGATCTAAAACGGCTAAACAAAACTGACGAGTTTATAAATAGAGTCAGAACTTTAGATAAAGAATCCTTTGATATAGGTATATTTGAACAAAAAACTCAATTGTGTAATGATGAAACTAAAAAAGAATATTTTCCTAAAAAATATGATCCGTTTTTATATGGGCCCTATCGTGGAAGAATCAAAAAAGGGTTTTCACCCCCTAGCATAAATCAAATATATATAAAAAAAAAAATGGGGGAATTTTGGATAAATAAGATTCATGCTCTACTTCTTACTAATGATTATCGTGAATTGAAACAAACAATAGACAAACTCAACAATAGTAGATCATTATTAACAAAAAAGAAGCTTTCTTTATTTCGATTTCGAGAACCCAAACATCAAACTATTCATTCAGAAGACCGAGTTAAAATTTTAAAATGTTTCTTCAATGTAGTTATAACTAAGTCCAGTGATCAAACCAGTGATCAAAGAAGTAGAAAAAGATCTATTGAAATAAAGGAAATAAGTAAAAAGGTCCCTCGATGGCCATACTACTTACTCGATGATTTGCAACTAGAGGAAGGAGAAACCAACGAAGAAAGGGTGGAATTGGATTCTCAAATTCGTTTAAGAAAATACAAGTATATGGCAATTTTTGATGATAGCGAAGATTCTAATGAGCCTGATCCAGTCGGCGAAATCGCTTGGATACGTTATTTACCATACTCGGATTTTCGTCGAAATATAATAAAAGGTTCTATGCGTGCCCAAAGGCGTAAAACGGTTACTTGCCAACTCTTCTATCAAGCAAAGGCGCATTCCCCTCTTTTTGTGGACAGAATAGACAGACGCCTTTTTTCTTTTTTGGACAGAATAGACAGAGGCCTTTTTTCTTTTGATAGTTTCGGACGGATGAAAGGAATTTTTCAAAATTGGATGTCTAAAAAAAGCAAAAAATTACAAATCTCTGATTATACAAAAGAAAAAAGAAACGTTGAAAAATACCAAGACGAAGAGAGAATGCGAATAGAAATAGCAGAAGCTTGGGATAACGTTACATATGCTCAAGCAGTAAGAGGTTTTTTATTAGTAGGCCAATCAATTCTTCGGAAATATATTCGATTGCCTTTATTAATAATAGCTAAGAATATTGCGCGTATTTTATTATTTCAAGTTCCCGAATGGTCCGAAGACTTCAAGGATTGGAATCGAGAAATGCATATTCGATGCACTTATAATGGTGTTGAATTATCCGACAAAGAATTTCCAAAAAACTGGTTAACAGACGGTATGCAGATCAAAATCTTATTTCCTTTTTACCTGAAACCTTGGCACCGATCTAAGTTAAAACCCTTGAAAACACAGAAAGCGCAAAACAATGATTTTTGTTTTTTAACAATTTCTGGACTGGAAACTGACCGTCCTTTTGGTCCCCCTCGAAAACGAAAAGGGTCTTCATTTTTTGAACCTATTTTTAAAGAACTGAAAAAAAAAGTGAAAAAATTAAAAAAGAAGTCTTTTATAGTTTTTAATGTTTTTAAAGAACGAGCAAAATTTCTTCGAAAGGCGTCAAAAGAAATAAAAAAATGGAGCATCAAAAACTACGAATTGGGTGAAACTAAAACCGACGATTCTATAATGAATAATCAGATGATTCGTGAATCACCTATTCAAATTCGATCTACAGAATGGACAAATTTTTCACTGACAGAAAAAAAAATGAAAGATCTGACTGAGAGAACAAGTACAATCAACAATAAACTAGAAAGAATTCTAAATGAGAAGAAAAATGGATTTCTAACTCAAGAAAAAAAGATTAATTCTAATAAAAAAAGTTCTCATAATAAAATATTAGAATCATTCAAAAGATTTTGTCAAATATTAAAAAGAAGAAATACTCGATTAATCCGTAAATTGGATTTTTTTATCCAATTTTTCATGGAAAAAATATACATAGATTTTTTTCTATGTATCATTAATATTGCAAGAACCAATGCACAACTTTTGATTGAATCAAGAAAAAAAATGATCGAGAAATCCATTTCCAATAAGAAAGAAAATGAAAAAAGAATTAAGAAAAGAAATACAAAAAAATTTCACTTTATTTTAACTAAAAAAAATTCCCTTGATAATATTCAAAATAAGAATTCAACCACTTTTTGTAACTCATCCTCCTTCTCGCAAGCATATGTATTTTATAAAATATCGCAAACTCGAGTTATTCACTTCTATAAATTCAAGTCTATCCTTCAATATCATGGAACATCTCTTTTTATTAAAAATGAAATAAAGGATTTTTTTCGGAAAGAGGGAATATTTCATTCCGGATTGAGACATAAAGACTTTTGGCATTCTGAAAGGAATCAATGGAAAAACTGGTTAAGGGGGCATTATCAATATGATTTATCTCCGATTAGCTGGCTTAAATTAGTACCAGAAAAATGGCGAAATAAAGTCAATCGACACTGTATGACTCAAAAAAACGATTTTAACAAATGGGACTCATATGAAAAAGAAAGATTCATTCATGATGAAAAACAAAATGATTTCGAACCTGATTCATTACTGAATCAAGAATCTCAAAAATCATCTAATTTTAAAAAACATCATAGACATGATTTTTTCTCATATAAATCGATTCATTATGAAGAGAAGAAAGACTCATATATTTATAGATCACCATTACAAATAAATAGTAAAGAAGAGATTTTTGATAATTACAAGATAGATAAACGCAAATTTTTTGATATGCCAGACGGGCTACCTATTTCTAATTATCTAGGAGAAAATGAGATTATGGCTGAGGAGAAATTTCCAGATAGAAAATTTTGTAGGTGGAAAATGCTTGATTTTTGCCTTAGAAATAATAAGGTCGAGATTCATTACTGGGCCAATAGCGGCACCAAGAATAAGAATAAAAAAATGAAGAGGGGTCCTTTTTATTTACCAATTTCTCAAAATCCAAAAATCAACCGATTCAAAAAAAAAAGATCCTTCTTTGATTGGATGGAAATGAATGAGGAAATAGTAGGTCGTCTTATATCGAATCCAGAACTAGAACTTTGGTTCTTCCCAGAATTTGTGCCACTATATAATGCATATAAGATTAAACCGGGGATCATACCAATAAAATTACTTCTTTTCGACTTTCATTTGAATGGAAATGAAAACATTAAGAAAAACATTACTGAAAGTAACCCTTTAATAGAATCAAATGAAAAAAAAAGAATTCTTAGATTCGAGAATGGAAATCAAGAAGAAAAAGATCCTCTAGACCAAGGGGAAGGGGCTCCTCTATCAGATGAAAATGGAGGTAGATCAGGCATAAAAAAACAACGTAGAAAAAAAAAGTCCGACATGAGCATGAGCCCCGAAGCTCTAGAGCTTTATTCCTTCCTAGAAAGGTATTTGCATTTTCAATTGAGCTGGGAAAGGGTTGTAAATCAAAAAATGATCAATAATATTAGAGCCTATTGTCTCCTGCTTAGATTGAGAAATCCAAACGACGTTGCTATATCCTATCTTAAACGAGGAGAACTGACTGTGGATATTTGGACTCTAAAAAGGCGCACTCTTAGAGAATTAAGTACAAGCGGAGCATTGATTATCGAACCGGCTTATCCTTATCCGTCTATAAAAAACGATGGACAATTGATTCTATATCAAACCATAGGTATTTTTTTGGTTCATAAGAATAAATACCTTCATAAGAATAAATACCAAAGGAATCCAAAATTTCGAGAATGGTTTGATAAGAATCAATTTGATGAATCCATTTTAAGACATCAAAAAATGACTCAAAATAGAGACAAAAATCATTATGATTTCTTTGTTCCTGAAACTATTTTATCCCCTAAAGGCCGTAGAGAATTGCGAATTCTATATTTTTTAAATTCAAGGGATAGAAATGATATACATAGAAATCCGGTATTTTGCAATCAGGTAAAAAACTGTGGTCAAGTTTTAAATAGAGGCAAATATCTCGGTATCGATAAAAATAAACTCATTAAAATGAAGTTCTTTCTTTGGCCCAATTATCGACTAGAAGATTTAGCTTGTATGAATCGCTATTGGTTTAATACTAATAATGGCAGTCGTTTCAGTATGGTCAGGATACATATGTATCCACGGTTGAAAATTTGTTAGTTACAAGTCCATTTACATGAATTTTGCCATATATACATATATTATTAGGTAATAGAATATGTCGGCTATATGAAAACAAATAGATAGACGCGAGGATTGTCTTACATTCCATCCTGAAAGAGGATACTAATTTAATGACATACATATTATCAATTAGATCTATAAATGAATGAACAAAATCTTCTGATTTTGTTCATTCATTTATTTTATAAAAAAAGTAGGAAGTTTATAATGAACTTAAGGTCATTCTGTATATCAAAATGACTAATATTATTATTACTGATTAATCAAATTCACATCAAAAAATTATAAATTATAAAAGGGGATAAGATTTTGTTTTATGGTAAAAAATTCATTCATCTCAGTGATTTTTCAAGAAAAAAAAGAAGAAAAGCGGGGGTCTGTTGACTTTCAAATAGTCAGTTTCACCAATAAGATACGAAGACTTACTTCCCATTTGGAATTGCACAGAAAAGACTATTCATCTCAAAGAGGTCTACGAAAAATTCTGGGAAAACGTCAACGGCTGCTGTCTTACTTATCAAAGAAAAATCGAGTACGCTATAAAGAATTAATTAGTGAGTTGGATATTCGGGAGTTAAAAAATCGTTAATTTAAAAATTTTTACTTAGTTTTTTCATTTATTGGATCTTGAGAATTTTGATAAACTTCTTTTTGTTTTCAGCAATTCATGTAAGAATGAATCGAGGAAAAACTTATGAATAGACCAGCTACAGAAAGAGACCTTATGATAGTCAATATGGGACCTCACCACCCATCAATGCACGGTGTTCTTCGTCTCATCGTTACCCTAGACGGTGAAAATGTTGTTGACTGCGAACCAATATTAGGTTATTTACACAGAGGAATGGAAAAAATTGCGGAAAACCGAACAATTATACAATTTTTACCTTATGTAACACGTTGGGATTATTTAGCTACTATGTTCACAGAAGCAATAACCGTAAATGGACCAGAACAATTGGGAAATATTCAAGTGCCTAAAAGAGCGAGCTATATCAGAGTCATTATGTTGGAGTTAAGTCGTCTAGCTTCTCATCTGTTATGGCTTGGACCTTTTATGGCGGATATTGGCGCACAGACCCCTTTTTTCTATATTTTCAGAGAAAGAGAATTAGTATATGATCTATTCGAAGCTGCGACTGGGATGAGAATGATGCATAATTATTTTCGTATCGGAGGAATAGCAGCCGATCTGCCTTATGGCTGGATAGATAAATGTTTGGATTTCTGCGATTATTTTTTAACAGGAGTTGTTGAATATCAAAAGCTTATTACGCGAAATCCCATTTTTTTAGAACGAGTTGAAGGAGTAGGCATTATTAGTGGAGAAGAAGCAATAAATTGGGGTTTATCCGGACCGATGCTACGAGCATCTGGAATACAATGGGATCTTCGTAAAGTTGATCATTATGAGTGTTACGACGAATTTCATTGGGAAATCCAGTGGCAAAAAGAAGGAGACTCATTAGCTCGTTATTTAGTCCGAATTAGTGAAATGACGGAATCCATAAAAATAATTCAACAGGCCCTGGAAGGAATTCCAGGGGGTCCCTATGAGAATTTAGAAATCCGATGCTTTGATAGAGAAAGGGATCCAGAATGGAATGATTTTGAATATCGATTCATTAGTAAAAAACCTTCTCCCACATTTGAATTGCCGAAGCAAGAACTTTATGCGAGAGTTGAAGCCCCAAAGGGAGAATTGGGAATTTTTCTAATAGGGGACAAAAGTTGTTTTCCTTGGAGATGGAAAATTCGCCCGCCGGGTTTTATCAATTTGCAAATTCTTCCTCAGTTAGTTAAAGGAATGAAATTGGCTGATATTATGACGATACTAGGTAGCATAGATATCATTATGGGAGAAGTTGATCGTTGAAATGAGAGTTTATACAACAGAAATAGAAGTACAAGATATTCATTCTTTTTCCAGATTGGAATTTTTCAAAGAGGTCTATGGAATCGTATGGATCTTTGCCCCTATTTTGACTCTTGTATTGGGGATCACAGTAGGCGTACTGGTAATTGTATGGTTAGAAAGAGAGATATCCGCAGGAATACAACAACGTATTGGGCCTGAATACGCCGGTCCTTTGGGAATTCTTCAAGCTCTAGCAGATGGGACAAAACTGCTTTTCAAAGAGAATCTTTTTCCAGCTAGAGGAAATACCCGCTTATTCAGTATTGGACCATCTATAGCAGTCATATCAATTTTACTAAGTTTTTTAGTAATTCCTTTTAGCTATCATCTTGTTTTAGCTGATCTCAATATCGGTATTTTTTTATGGATTGCCATTTCAAGTATTGCCCCTGTTGGCCTTCTTATGTCAGGATACGGATCAAATAATAAATATTCCTTTTTAGGTGGTTTACGAGCTGCTGCTCAATCGATTAGTTATGAAATACCATTAACTTTATGTGTTTTATCAATATCTCTACGTGCGATTCGTTGAAATACAAACTTTTCTTTCTTTTCCCTATTCATTCTTTTCTTTCGCTTTAGAAAACAAAAGAAGTTGAACGAATTGAATAGATATTATTTATTATCCTTTTGGTTGATAAAGTAAATTAGATAGTTATATATGAGTGAAAGAAAGCAGCTTATAAATTTGCAGTAAAAAAAAAATGGAGTCTCATTTTCTATGTACAAGACAAGAGTTAAGTGGAAATAAACATAAGCGGAAGAGGTCCTTTACCCCAAGACTGGTTGATTAGACAACCCAGCTTGAAGCGGGCCCAAAAGATCAACCAACCGTATGGCCTTTTCACTATCCTTTGTATGAATTATCTACCATACATACATGTATTATCAAACGAAACGGGCGATTGAACAAAAAATGAGTGGATGATTAGGAACACAAAAATGCACAAAGGATTGGTAATGGAGATTATGGAAATTATCTAAAAAGAGATTTCTGCATAACATAAAAAGAATACTAATTGGGGCTTTAAATTGGTAGAAATGATAAGGCAGTACTTCCCGCGATTCCGATCCAGAGTATGCTCCTATCCACCCATTAAAGCAATGACTATCAGGAACGAAATAATCCTTTATTTTTGATTTTAGTTTTAGCCCCCTTCTCTTATATCGGTTTTATAAGAAAGAAGAATAGGAACGAAAAACAAACAAGAGAAAAAAAAATCTTTTTTATTATGTCTTTTTCATATATTTAGCATAGATTTAGAGAGATCTAATTTGTCTCATGATTCATTAGCTAATGTAACGTCTAATTCCTTTTCGTAATCGAAAAAGATGGGTTGAAATAAACTATTTATTGATATTTCTGCAAGGAGTTTTTTATTTAAGGATTAAGTTATTACTCAACAAAGTCAAATTATTAACGGGTGAGATCAATTCGGAAGCGCCTTTATTTATTATTATTTTAGAGTATAGCAGACGGAATTCCATTGGTATAATTTTGGACCCTCAAATAGATTTTGACTCTTTCTATTCTACAACCATAGCTAGCTAAATAGTCAATAATACGGATCTGGTCCTTAGATTTTTTTTACCCACGAGGAGCCGTATGAGGCGAAAACCTCATGTACGGTTCTGGAATAGCGGTGGGAACAGTGATGTTATCACCGACTATGATTATCTAACAGTTCAAGTACAGTTGATATAGTTGAGGCGCAGTCAAAATATGGTTTTTTGGGATGGAATTTGTGGCGTCAGCCTATAGGATTTATCGTTTTTCTAATTTCTGCCCTAGCCGAATGCGAGAGATTACCCTTTGATTTACCAGAAGCGGAGGAAGAATTAGTAGCAGGTTATCAAACCGAATATTCGGGTATCAAATTTGGTTTATTTTATGTTGCTTCCTATCTAAATCTATTACTTTCTTCGTTATTTGTAACGGTTCTTTACTTGGGTGGTTGGAATATTTCCATTCCATACATATTTGTTCCTGAGCTATTTGAAATAAATAAAGTGGATGGAATCTTTGGAACTACAATTGGTATCTTTATTACATTAGCTAAAACTTATTTGTTCTTGTTTATTTCTATCACAACGAGATGGACTTTACCTAGGTTAAGAATGGACCAACTTTTGAATCTTGGATGGAAATTTCTTTTACCAATCTCTCTCGGTAATCTATTATTAACAACCGCTTTTCAACTTTTTTCACTGTAAATAGCAAACAATAGACTTGGTTCAAGTTCAAACAAGAGAAAGAAACGAAGATAAAACTATTCATATAGATTCCTGATATGTTCCCTATGGTAACTGGGTTCATGAATTATGGTCAACAAACAGTACGAGCAGCAAGGTACATTGGTCAAAGTTTCATGATTACCTTATCCCACGCAAATCGTTTGCCTGTAACTATTCAATATCCTTATGAAAAATTAATCACATCGGAGCGTTTCCGTGGCCGAATCCATTTCGAATTTGATAAATGTATTGCTTGTGAAGTATGTGTTCGTGTATGTCCTATAGATCTGCCTGTTGTTGATTGGAAATTTGAAACTGATATTCGAAAAAAACGATTACTTAATTACAGTATTGATTTCGGAATTTGTATATTTTGTGGTAACTGTGTTGAGTATTGTCCAACAAATTGTTTATCGATGACTGAAGAATATGAACTTTCTACTTACGACCGTCACGAGTTGAATTATAATCAAATTGCTTTGGGCCGTTTACCAATGTCAGTAATTGATGATTATACAATTCGAACAATTTTGAATTCGCCTCAAAGAAAAACTGAGTAGGTAACTGCCCTATTCTATTAAATAAAGAGAAATTACCAATTCTTAAGGTTCAGTTTTTTTTTTTTGTTTAAATTAAAAGAATGAGATAAGGTCTTTCTCTTTGTTTGGCCAATAATGAAAAATTCAACTAGAAATTCATTGGTTGATGAGAATTTCTACTTTTTTATTAAAAATCTATCAATAGAGTCGTAATTATTTTGAAATATATACTTTCAAAAAAAGATCCTTATTCTCTTTCTTTTTCTTCTTCATTTAAGAAAATAAAAGAATCAAAAAAGAAACTGTCCAACAATTGTACCCATATCATACCTAATAGATTAGAATTGAATTCAATTAGGAACCTATCATAAAATGAAAATCAAAAAAACCTTTCTTTTTTTTCCCGGTCGGGTCAATACGATCATGAAAAGCATTTCAATTTATCTCCTATTTTACATATAATGGATTTGCCTGGACCAATACACGATTTTCTTATAGTTTTACTGGGATTGGGTCTTATATTAGGGGGACTGGGAGTAGTATTACTTACCAATCCAATTTATTCTGCCTTTTCGTTGGGATTGGTTCTTGTTTGTATATCCTTATTCTATATTCTTTCAAATTCTCATTTTGTAGCCGCTGCCCAGCTCCTTATTTATGTAGGAGCCATAAATGTTTTAATCATATTTGCTGTCATGTTCATGAATGGTTCAGAATATTACAAGGATTTGAATCTGTCGATCGTTGGGGATGGGGTTACTTCACTGGTTTGTACAAGTATTCTTCTTTCGCTAATTACTACTATTTTCGATACGTCATGGTACGGGATTATTTGGACTACAAGATCAAACCAACTTATAGAACAAGATTTGATAAGTAATAGTCAACAAATTGGAATTCATTTATCAACAGATTTTTTTCTTCCGTTTGAACTGATTTCAATAATTCTTTTAGTTGGTTTGATAGGTGCAATTGCTGTGGCTCGTCAGTAATCAATCGTTATAACTAGCAACAGCAAACAATCCAAATTTCACTTTCTTCTATGTTATCCCACCTATTTCACAAAAATTCTATTTGAATACTGTTCATGTCTAAAAGGGAGATTCTTTTATTTGATCTATTTTCAATACATTCTTTTGTTCCGTACTTGTTCTATTCTAGTCAATCTCGAATCTGTTGAATTATTGTTCATATTGAAATGAACCAACATTGATAAGGAGTTGGTCAATGATGCTCGAACATGTACTTGTTTTGAGTGCCTATTTATTTTCTATCGGTATTTATGGATTAATCACGAGTCGAAACATGGTTAGGGCTCTTATGTGTCTTGAACTTATATTGAATGCAGTTAATATCAATTTTGTAACATTTTCTGATTTTTTTGATAGTCGCCAGTTAAAGGGAGATATTTTCTCAATTTTTGTTATAGCTATTGCAGCCGCTGAAGCAGCTATTGGGTTGGCTATTGTTTCGTCAATTTATCGTAACAGAAAATCAACGCGTATCAATCAATCGACTTTTTTGAATAAGTAGGAATAATAATCAAAATGAGAATATCCACCAATTTGAATTAGCATGTAGAATATGTTAGAATCTAGATTCTATTTACGAAAACGTAATAAATCAAAGTATCTTAGCCACTTCTCATGAGCTGATCCAGAAGTAAATTGATTAGAAAATTTCTGGTAAATCGTTGATTCATCTGGCGTTTAAATATATGATTCATTTACAAGTTTACTAGATCGAAATTTGATAACGTTCAAAAATTCATAGATCCCATGTCACATTCAGTAAAAATTTATGATACATGCATAGGGTGTACCCAATGTGTCCGAGCGTGCCCCACCGATGTGTTAGAAATGATACCTTGGGATGGATGCAAAGCTAAACAAATTGCTTCCGCCCCAAGAACAGAAGACTGTGTTGGTTGTAAGAGATGTGAATCTGCCTGTCCAACGGATTTCTTGAGTGTTCGAGTTTATTTATGGCATGAAACAACTCGAAGTATGGGTCTAGCTTATTGATATGTTCCGTAAAACCCACTTGAATACATTTTGAATACATTTTATTTTTTTACTGAAAAAACCCGTACTCAAAAAAAAAGAATAAAGATTCTATTTTCGAGCGCGGGTTTTTCTGGTCCAAGTGTATCTTGTCTTTACCACGAATTATTTTCCTTGGTTAACCATAATTGTAGTTTTGCCAATATCTGCGGGCTCTTTCATTTTCTTTCTTCCTCATAGAGGAAATAAGCTAATTAGGTGGTATACCATTTCTATATCCACCTTAGAACTACTTCTAATGACCTATGTATTTTGTTATCATTTCCAATTGGACGATCCATTAATCCAGCTGGCGGAAGATTATAAATGGATCAATTTTTTTGATTTTTACTGGAGATTGGGAATAGATGGACTTTCTATAGGACCTATTTTACTGACAGGATTTATCACAACTTTAGCTACTTTAGCGGCTTGGCCAGTTACTCGGGATTCCCGACTATTCCATTTCCTGATGTTAGCAATGTACAGTGGTCAAATAGGATCATTTTCTTCTCGAGACCTTTTGCTTTTTTTCATCATGTGGGAGTTAGAATTAATTCCTGTTTATCTACTTCTATCTATGTGGGGGGGAAAGAAACGTCTGTATTCAGCTACAAAGTTTATTTTGTACACTGCGGGAGGTTCCATTTTTCTATTAGTAGGGGTTTTGGGTATCGGTTTATATGGTTCTAATGAACCAACATTCAATTTTGAAACATTAGCTAATCAATCGTATCCTCTCGCACTGGAAATAATATTCTATATTGGATTTCTTATTGCTTTTGCTGTCAAATCACCGATTATACCCTTACATACATGGTTACCAGACACCCACGGGGAGGCACATTATAGTACTTGTATGCTTCTAGCCGGAATCTTATTAAAAATGGGAGCATATGGATTAGTTCGGATCAATATGGAATTATTACCCCATGCTCATTCTATATTTTCTCCCTGGTTGATGATAGTAGGCACAATGCAAATAATTTATGCAGCTTCAACATCTCTTGCTCAACGTAATTTAAAAAAAAGAATAGCCTATTCCTCTGTATCTCATATGGGTTTCATAATTATAGGAATTGGCTCTATAACCGATACGGGACTCAACGGAGCCTTTTTACAAATAATATCTCATGGATTTATTGGCGCTGCACTTTTTTTCTTGGCAGGAACGAGTTATGATAGAATACGTCTTGTTTATCTCGACGAAATGGGCGGAATGGCTCTTCCAATTCCAAAAATGTTTACGATGTTCAGTATCTTATCGATGGCTTCTCTTGCATTACCGGGCATGAGTGGTTTTGTTGCAGAATTGATAGTCTTTTTTGGAATAATTAGCAGTCAAAAATATTTTTTAATGCCAAAAATATTAATTATTTTTGGAATGGCAATTGGAATGATATTAACTCCTATTTATTTATTATCTATGTTACGTCAAATATTCTACGGATACAAGCTATTTAATGCTCCAAACTCCTATTTTTTGGATTCTGGACCAAGAGAGTTATTTGTTTCGATCTCTATCTTTCTACCCGTAATAGGTATTGGTATTTATCCGGATTTCGTTTTATCACTATCGGGTGAGAAAGTCGAAGCTATTCTAGCTAATTATTTTTATAGATAGGTTTTAGGAATAAAAAAAAGAAATCCTATTTAAAATGATTTTGAAAATGATTCGCTTTACAATTGAAAAAGGTGAAAAAAAAAATTCTTTTTTCTACTCTTAGGTTTCATTTTTTTTTTTTAAGTTGAGTAAAAAAGAAAGAGTAAGAATAAAAAAGTAAAAATCAAATTGAATTTGAATCAGATATGTTTGGCCTTTGTGAGAACCTTTTGAATCAAGTACAAGTAGCGGAGTGATTCAAAAGGTTCTTTTCTTGGCGGCTTACATTAAGTTTTCTTATGTATATTATATGCTGTCCTATGTTTGTATTTGTTATGCTTTTTCATTCAATTCGATGTTAATGGAAATGAACCATAGCTATGTAAACCTATTCCTAATAGATTGACCCCAAAATAGCATATCCAAATTATAAGAAAGCCCGCGGAAGCCACAATTGCAGAATTTACACCTTCAAAATTTTGATTTGTTCGGGTATGTAAATAAATCGCGAATATGGTCCAAGTAATAAATGCCCAAGTTTCCTTGGGATCCCAATTCCAATATGATCCCCATGCCTCATTAGCCCATACTGCTCCCGAAAGAATCCCTATGGTTAAAAAGAGAAACCCGAGACTAATAATACGATAACTCCAATAATCCAATTGTTGAACCAATTGATACCTGTAATAATTTCGAGAATAAATAAAATAAGTGTTTAGTAAAACATTCTTTCTCTCATCCAGGTATTTCATTTCCCCAAAAGAAAATGCCGTATTTAATAAAATATTGCTTTTGCTAAAAATCTTTATGACTTTTCGAAATGTAATGACTAGAAGGGCTACTGATAATAAGGATCCACATAAAAGAGCTGCATAGCCAAATACCATCATACTTACGTGCATCATTAACCACTGGGATTGGAGAGCCGGTACTAATAGTGCGGATTGATGCATTTTGGTTAAAAGACCCGAAGTAACAAAGCCTTGGGTAAAAATAGCACTTGATGCGGTTATTGCACTTAAAGCATTTTTATGCTTTTTAAAATGAAAATAGGAAACCATATGAATAATGGAGAAACTCCATGAAAGAAAGATTAATGATTCATATAAATTACTTAATGGAAAATGCCCCGAATAAATCCAACGAGTGACTAATAATCCTGTTATACAGAAAAGGGTGGCTATCATACCCCTTTCTGATGAATCATATAGTCCTACGACTTCATCGACTAATAAAGTTAAAAAATGAATTGTCATTACAATTGAAACGACCGAAAAGGATATATGAGTTAATATATGTTCTAAAATGGAAAAAATCATAAAATAAAGATTATGAAAAAAGGAGAAGAGAAGGTTTCTCGATTATTATTATATGGAATGGAAATTCGGAATTTTTTTTATTATAGGATTTATATTATACCTTTTTTATAAGACGCTATGCCGCCACTCGGACTCGAACCGAGATGCTCTAGCACTGCTTCCTAAGAGCAGCGTGTCTACCAATTTCACCATAGCGGCTTGCTCAAAATAATAATAACTCATGTTTTATTCATATTCAAACGTCGAGATTGAATGAAGGGGTCAATCCAATGCAATATTGATTTTGGAGGAAGCTTTAAAATTGATGAATAAAAATTCGTTTCATTTCAATAGAAGTTTGAGGGTTAAAAAAAAGAATCTTTATTATCCTTTTATTTAATTAAAATAAAAAATTTCGAGTTTCTAAAGTAAAGTAACAAGAACGGAAGTTTTGTAGTTCCTGTTTTACTAAAATCGAACTTTTTCGTTCTAACTAAAAAACGAAAAAGTTGTGACTTCCATTCATGAATAGAGCTCAAAATGTTCTTTATCATTTCCATTTGTTAATAATTCATTTTATTTACATATAATATGATTTTGATGAATGAATCAATGAATAAAAAAGATGGTTTTGAGTATCACAATTTAAACATGGCATCTACAGATTTCAAAGGATTTTTAAAAATTTATGTAATTTGCATAGCTTTGGATTGTCGTAAACATGTCTAATGTAAAAAAGTTTTGATTCCTATCATAATTGGTCCATCCTTTAAAAAAGGATTTCTAATTTAGAATTAGAAAAAAATGACTTGCTTCATCTTCCCATACAAACATAGGATTTTTTTATCACTTTAAATTGAGGCATTATTTGTGTATCCACTAAATATAAATAGGAAAAGGTCTCTTTCCCAATTGGGTTTATGGGAAGGATATATAGTAATTCAGAGTAATACTACTTTAGATTCAGAAAGTTACAAAATGAAAACTTCATCAATTAGTTTCAAGAACCCATTGATTTTGACTAAACTGAGGATCTTATATATCTTCTGCTATAATATATAATAATAATAAATTATAGATAATAAATACGATATAGAAACGATATCGAAAATAGAAATAAAACACTAACAAGTTATTATAATACACAAATAGGAATAGGCGATGGGGAAATAAGAATCCCCCACCCCGAAAAAAAAAAAAAAGAAAAGATGAACTCAACTAATTAAAAAATTCTTAAAAAATGATAAAAAAAGTACAGAACATAAAAAAAAATAATAAATAAGATGAAATGCGACTTCCGCCTACGTATTTTATACTTTCTCCTATGAAAAAGAGAAAAATGCCTAACCCATTTATAATTCCATCAATTGCTCCCCTATCAAAAAAATAAGTTAGTTCAGATAACCCTCTTGTCATTTTTGTTAAGGACATTTCATAAAAACTATCTATATAAGCACGATTATATGACCAATCATATAAAAAATTGCTTATTTTGTCCCAAATTCTTCTATTAGGTCCCTTTTTCACAAATAAATTGAAGAAGTTCAAATTTTGTAAAGATGAATAAAAAGGCTTATATAAAAGGGCTGCTATAAATATTCCAAAAAAAGCTATACTGACTGAAAAAATTGCATTTTTATACCAATCCACCGAATCTTTAAAATAAAGATCAATAGCTGGAGTTAACAATTTTGATAATATATCTATATGAATTTCTTGTTCATTGAAAGGAATTCCTATAACTCCAATAAAGAGAGTAAATAGAACCAATATAAGGATAGGAAATAGCATAGTATTATCTGATTCATGAGGATAATAAAAAGTCTTATTAGACTGAAAATGAGTAATAGTAAGAAGAACCTCACTTTTTGCTTTATTTCCAATTTCATATGGCTTCTTACAAAAGAAAAAAGTCTGTTGGTCATTATTGGTTGTTAAGAAAGAGAATAAAGGAAAATCTCTGTTAATCATTTTTTCCTCTTCTTTACCCCATAATTTTATTGAATAAAATGAACTATTTTTTTTTCCACTGTAATTTTGAAAATAAATATTCAAATATCCTTCAAAAGTAAGTAAATAGATTCGAAACATATAAAATGCTGTTAATCCAGCCGTGAACCAAGCTATTAATGCAAAAAATGACGAATATGACCAACTATCATTCAGAATTTCATCTTTTGACCAAAAACAGGCAAGAGGTGGAATACCACAAAGAGAAAGCGTTCCCATTAAAAAAGCAGCTTTTGTAATTGGCACATGTTTTCTTAAACCGCCCATAAAAACAAGATTCTGGCTTTTATATGGAGAATATCCAACAACAGCTTCCATTGAATGGATAATTGATCCAGATACTAAAAACAACAATGCTTTCGAATAAGCATGAGTAATCAAATGATATAACGCGGCTCGATAAGATCCCATGCCCAAAGCTAACATCATATAACCCAATTGAGACATTGTAGAATACGCTAAGCCTATCTTAATATCTTTTTGAGCAATAGCTAAAGTAGCCCCTAAAAGTACTGTTACTATGCCTATTAAAGATATTAGGTTCATTATGGGAGGTATTAATATAAAAATAGGGAGAAGGCGGGCTACAAGAAAAATGCCTGCCGCTACCATAGTAGCAGCATGGATAAGAGCCGAAATAGGAGTAGGTCCTTCCATAGCATCAGGTAACCATACATGAAGGGGAAATTGCGCAGATTTAGCAATTGCGCCACAAAATAAAAGAAAGGCACATAAAGTAATAAATAAAAACTGACCTTGATTATTTGAAATCAAAATAAAGTTATTGAATAATTCGAACAAATCTTGAAATTCGAAACTACCTGTTATCCAATAAAGACCTAAGATTCCTAATAATAATCCAAAATCCCCTACACGATTAGTTACAAATGCTTTTTGACAAGCATTTGCTGCAAGGGGTCGTGTGGACCAAAAACCTATTAATAGATAAGAACACATTCCAACCAGTTCCCAAAAAATATAAATTTGTATCAAATTAGAACTAGTAACTAATCCTAACATTGAAGTATTGAACAAACTCAGATAAGCAAAAAATGTCAAATATCCCTGATCATGAGACATATAATTGTCACTATAAATAAGAACAAAAATCCCAACGGTAGTGATTAATATTAACATAATGGAAGTAAGTGAATCAAGAAAGTAGCCAAACTCGAAAGAGAAATCATTATGTATAGCCCAAGACCATACATATTGATATGTAGAACTTCTATTTATTTGTTGAATAGATAGATCAATTGAAAAAAGCATAATTATACTTAACAATAAAATACTGGAAAAAGCCCACATATGGCGAAGATTTTTTGTTTCTGTCGGAAAAAGCAGAAGTCCCATTTCTATTAAAACAGGAATAGGAAGTGGAACCAAAGGTACGATCCATAAATATTGATATGTATACTCCATAAAAACCTTTTTTTCTTACTTAATCGTTTTTTTTTGTTTCTGATTTACCGGCTTTTATTCTTAACTTAAGAAAGGGTGAAAAAAAATGCTTCATTTCTTTCCATATTATAATGAATATAACAAAAAAATGATTGAAAAATTAATTTTTTTGTTAAGTTAATATAGTTAATATAGAAGTAGTAATATAGTCTAATTTATAAATATGGAAATCTATAAGTATGGAGAAAATACAATTGAGAAGAAGAAATTCAATAATTTAAATAATAAATAATGAAGTAAAGCAGATTAAAAAAAAAAAAATAAATGTCTTTCACATACTACTATAGCACTAAATCATTTTTTATTTCGAATGGTAGTTCCAAAAAAACGTACTTCTATATCAAAAAAGCGTATTCGTAAAAATAATTGGAAAAACAAGGGGTATTGGGTGGCATTGAAAGCTTTTTCACTAGCAAAAAATTTTTCGACGGGAAATTCAAAAAGTTTTTTTTTTCTACGTCAAATCAAAAGCCTTAAATAATCTGAATTCACTTAACGCTTTCACTGTACTTTTTTTATCATTTTTTAAGAATTTTTTAATTAGTTGAGTTCATCTTTTCTTTTTTTTTTTTTTCGGGGTGGGGGATTCTTATTTCCCCATCGCCTATTCCTATTTGTGTATTATAATAACTTGTTAGTGTTTTATTTCTATTTTCGATATCGTTTCTATATCGTATTTATTATCTATAATTTATTATTATTATATATTATAGCAGAAGATATATAAGATCCTCAGTTTAGTCAAAATCAATGGGTTCTTGAAACTAATTGATGAAGTTTTCATTTTGTAACTTTCTGAATCTAAAGTAGTATTACTCTGAATTACTATATATCCTTCCCATAAACCCAATTGGGAAAGAGACCTTTTCCTATTTATATTTAGTGGATACACAAATAATGCCTCAATTTAAAGTGATAAAAAAATCCTATGTTTGTATGGGAAGATGAAGCAAGTCATTTTTTTCTAATTCTAAATTAGAAATCCTTTTTTAAAGGATGGACCAATTATGATAGGAATCAAAACTTTTTTACATTAGACATGTTTACGACAATCCAAAGCTATGCAAATTACATAAATTTTTAAAAATCCTTTGAAATCTGTAGATGCCATGTTTAAATTGTGATACTCAAAACCATCTTTTTTATTCATTGATTCATTCATCAAAATCATATTATATGTAAATAAAATGAATTATTAACAAATGGAAATGATAAAGAACATTTTGAGCTCTATTCATGAATGGAAGTCACAACTTTTTCGTTTTTTAGTTAGAACGAAAAAGTTCGATTTTAGTAAAACAGGAACTACAAAACTTCCGTTCTTGTTACTTTACTTTAGAAACTCGAAATTTTTTATTTTAATTAAATAAAAGGATAATAAAGATTCTTTTTTTTAACCCTCAAACTTCTATTGAAATGAAACGAATTTTTATTCATCAATTTTAAAGCTTCCTCCAAAATCAATATTGCATTGGATTGACCCCTTCATTCAATCTCGACGTTTGAATATGAATAAAACATGAGTTATTATTATTTTGAGCAAGCCGCTATGGTGAAATTGGTAGACACGCTGCTCTTAGGAAGCAGTGCTAGAGCATCTCGGTTCGAGTCCGAGTGGCGGCATAGCGTCTTATAAAAAAGGTATAATATAAATCCTATAATAAAAAAAATTCCGAATTTCCATTCCATATAATAATAATCGAGAAACCTTCTCTTCTCCTTTTTTCATAATCTTTATTTTATGATTTTTTCCATTTTAGAACATATATTAACTCATATATCCTTTTCGGTCGTTTCAATTGTAATGACAATTCATTTTTTAACTTTATTAGTCGATGAAGTCGTAGGACTATATGATTCATCAGAAAGGGGTATGATAGCCACCCTTTTCTGTATAACAGGATTATTAGTCACTCGTTGGATTTATTCGGGGCATTTTCCATTAAGTAATTTATATGAATCATTAATCTTTCTTTCATGGAGTTTCTCCATTATTCATATGGTTTCCTATTTTCATTTTAAAAAGCATAAAAATGCTTTAAGTGCAATAACCGCATCAAGTGCTATTTTTACCCAAGGCTTTGTTACTTCGGGTCTTTTAACCAAAATGCATCAATCCGCACTATTAGTACCGGCTCTCCAATCCCAGTGGTTAATGATGCACGTAAGTATGATGGTATTTGGCTATGCAGCTCTTTTATGTGGATCCTTATTATCAGTAGCCCTTCTAGTCATTACATTTCGAAAAGTCATAAAGATTTTTAGCAAAAGCAATATTTTATTAAATACGGCATTTTCTTTTGGGGAAATGAAATACCTGGATGAGAGAAAGAATGTTTTACTAAACACTTATTTTATTTATTCTCGAAATTATTACAGGTATCAATTGGTTCAACAATTGGATTATTGGAGTTATCGTATTATTAGTCTCGGGTTTCTCTTTTTAACCATAGGGATTCTTTCGGGAGCAGTATGGGCTAATGAGGCATGGGGATCATATTGGAATTGGGATCCCAAGGAAACTTGGGCATTTATTACTTGGACCATATTCGCGATTTATTTACATACCCGAACAAATCAAAATTTTGAAGGTGTAAATTCTGCAATTGTGGCTTCCGCGGGCTTTCTTATAATTTGGATATGCTATTTTGGGGTCAATCTATTAGGAATAGGTTTACATAGCTATGGTTCATTTCCATTAACATCGAATTGAATGAAAAAGCATAACAAATACAAACATAGGACAGCATATAATATACATAAGAAAACTTAATGTAAGCCGCCAAGAAAAGAACCTTTTGAATCACTCCGCTACTTGTACTTGATTCAAAAGGTTCTCACAAAGGCCAAACATATCTGATTCAAATTCAATTTGATTTTTACTTTTTTATTCTTACTCTTTCTTTTTTACTCAACTTAAAAAAAAAAAATGAAACCTAAGAGTAGAAAAAAGAATTTTTTTTTTCACCTTTTTCAATTGTAAAGCGAATCATTTTCAAAATCATTTTAAATAGGATTTCTTTTTTTTATTCCTAAAACCTATCTATAAAAATAATTAGCTAGAATAGCTTCGACTTTCTCACCCGATAGTGATAAAACGAAATCCGGATAAATACCAATACCTATTACGGGTAGAAAGATAGAGATCGAAACAAATAACTCTCTTGGTCCAGAATCCAAAAAATAGGAGTTTGGAGCATTAAATAGCTTGTATCCGTAGAATATTTGACGTAACATAGATAATAAATAAATAGGAGTTAATATCATTCCAATTGCCATTCCAAAAATAATTAATATTTTTGGCATTAAAAAATATTTTTGACTGCTAATTATTCCAAAAAAGACTATCAATTCTGCAACAAAACCACTCATGCCCGGTAATGCAAGAGAAGCCATCGATAAGATACTGAACATCGTAAACATTTTTGGAATTGGAAGAGCCATTCCGCCCATTTCGTCGAGATAAACAAGACGTATTCTATCATAACTCGTTCCTGCCAAGAAAAAAAGTGCAGCGCCAATAAATCCATGAGATATTATTTGTAAAAAGGCTCCGTTGAGTCCCGTATCGGTTATAGAGCCAATTCCTATAATTATGAAACCCATATGAGATACAGAGGAATAGGCTATTCTTTTTTTTAAATTACGTTGAGCAAGAGATGTTGAAGCTGCATAAATTATTTGCATTGTGCCTACTATCATCAACCAGGGAGAAAATATAGAATGAGCATGGGGTAATAATTCCATATTGATCCGAACTAATCCATATGCTCCCATTTTTAATAAGATTCCGGCTAGAAGCATACAAGTACTATAATGTGCCTCCCCGTGGGTGTCTGGTAACCATGTATGTAAGGGTATAATCGGTGATTTGACAGCAAAAGCAATAAGAAATCCAATATAGAATATTATTTCCAGTGCGAGAGGATACGATTGATTAGCTAATGTTTCAAAATTGAATGTTGGTTCATTAGAACCATATAAACCGATACCCAAAACCCCTACTAATAGAAAAATGGAACCTCCCGCAGTGTACAAAATAAACTTTGTAGCTGAATACAGACGTTTCTTTCCCCCCCACATAGATAGAAGTAGATAAACAGGAATTAATTCTAACTCCCACATGATGAAAAAAAGCAAAAGGTCTCGAGAAGAAAATGATCCTATTTGACCACTGTACATTGCTAACATCAGGAAATGGAATAGTCGGGAATCCCGAGTAACTGGCCAAGCCGCTAAAGTAGCTAAAGTTGTGATAAATCCTGTCAGTAAAATAGGTCCTATAGAAAGTCCATCTATTCCCAATCTCCAGTAAAAATCAAAAAAATTGATCCATTTATAATCTTCCGCCAGCTGGATTAATGGATCGTCCAATTGGAAATGATAACAAAATACATAGGTCATTAGAAGTAGTTCTAAGGTGGATATAGAAATGGTATACCACCTAATTAGCTTATTTCCTCTATGAGGAAGAAAGAAAATGAAAGAGCCCGCAGATATTGGCAAAACTACAATTATGGTTAACCAAGGAAAATAATTCGTGGTAAAGACAAGATACACTTGGACCAGAAAAACCCGCGCTCGAAAATAGAATCTTTATTCTTTTTTTTTGAGTACGGGTTTTTTCAGTAAAAAAATAAAATGTATTCAAAATGTATTCAAGTGGGTTTTACGGAACATATCAATAAGCTAGACCCATACTTCGAGTTGTTTCATGCCATAAATAAACTCGAACACTCAAGAAATCCGTTGGACAGGCAGATTCACATCTCTTACAACCAACACAGTCTTCTGTTCTTGGGGCGGAAGCAATTTGTTTAGCTTTGCATCCATCCCAAGGTATCATTTCTAACACATCGGTGGGGCACGCTCGGACACATTGGGTACACCCTATGCATGTATCATAAATTTTTACTGAATGTGACATGGGATCTATGAATTTTTGAACGTTATCAAATTTCGATCTAGTAAACTTGTAAATGAATCATATATTTAAACGCCAGATGAATCAACGATTTACCAGAAATTTTCTAATCAATTTACTTCTGGATCAGCTCATGAGAAGTGGCTAAGATACTTTGATTTATTACGTTTTCGTAAATAGAATCTAGATTCTAACATATTCTACATGCTAATTCAAATTGGTGGATATTCTCATTTTGATTATTATTCCTACTTATTCAAAAAAGTCGATTGATTGATACGCGTTGATTTTCTGTTACGATAAATTGACGAAACAATAGCCAACCCAATAGCTGCTTCAGCGGCTGCAATAGCTATAACAAAAATTGAGAAAATATCTCCCTTTAACTGGCGACTATCAAAAAAATCAGAAAATGTTACAAAATTGATATTAACTGCATTCAATATAAGTTCAAGACACATAAGAGCCCTAACCATGTTTCGACTCGTGATTAATCCATAAATACCGATAGAAAATAAATAGGCACTCAAAACAAGTACATGTTCGAGCATCATTGACCAACTCCTTATCAATGTTGGTTCATTTCAATATGAACAATAATTCAACAGATTCGAGATTGACTAGAATAGAACAAGTACGGAACAAAAGAATGTATTGAAAATAGATCAAATAAAAGAATCTCCCTTTTAGACATGAACAGTATTCAAATAGAATTTTTGTGAAATAGGTGGGATAACATAGAAGAAAGTGAAATTTGGATTGTTTGCTGTTGCTAGTTATAACGATTGATTACTGACGAGCCACAGCAATTGCACCTATCAAACCAACTAAAAGAATTATTGAAATCAGTTCAAACGGAAGAAAAAAATCTGTTGATAAATGAATTCCAATTTGTTGACTATTACTTATCAAATCTTGTTCTATAAGTTGGTTTGATCTTGTAGTCCAAATAATCCCGTACCATGACGTATCGAAAATAGTAGTAATTAGCGAAAGAAGAATACTTGTACAAACCAGTGAAGTAACCCCATCCCCAACGATCGACAGATTCAAATCCTTGTAATATTCTGAACCATTCATGAACATGACAGCAAATATGATTAAAACATTTATGGCTCCTACATAAATAAGGAGCTGGGCAGCGGCTACAAAATGAGAATTTGAAAGAATATAGAATAAGGATATACAAACAAGAACCAATCCCAACGAAAAGGCAGAATAAATTGGATTGGTAAGTAATACTACTCCCAGTCCCCCTAATATAAGACCCAATCCCAGTAAAACTATAAGAAAATCGTGTATTGGTCCAGGCAAATCCATTATATGTAAAATAGGAGATAAATTGAAATGCTTTTCATGATCGTATTGACCCGACCGGGAAAAAAAAGAAAGGTTTTTTTGATTTTCATTTTATGATAGGTTCCTAATTGAATTCAATTCTAATCTATTAGGTATGATATGGGTACAATTGTTGGACAGTTTCTTTTTTGATTCTTTTATTTTCTTAAATGAAGAAGAAAAAGAAAGAGAATAAGGATCTTTTTTTGAAAGTATATATTTCAAAATAATTACGACTCTATTGATAGATTTTTAATAAAAAAGTAGAAATTCTCATCAACCAATGAATTTCTAGTTGAATTTTTCATTATTGGCCAAACAAAGAGAAAGACCTTATCTCATTCTTTTAATTTAAACAAAAAAAAAAAACTGAACCTTAAGAATTGGTAATTTCTCTTTATTTAATAGAATAGGGCAGTTACCTACTCAGTTTTTCTTTGAGGCGAATTCAAAATTGTTCGAATTGTATAATCATCAATTACTGACATTGGTAAACGGCCCAAAGCAATTTGATTATAATTCAACTCGTGACGGTCGTAAGTAGAAAGTTCATATTCTTCAGTCATCGATAAACAATTTGTTGGACAATACTCAACACAGTTACCACAAAATATACAAATTCCGAAATCAATACTGTAATTAAGTAATCGTTTTTTTCGAATATCAGTTTCAAATTTCCAATCAACAACAGGCAGATCTATAGGACATACACGAACACATACTTCACAAGCAATACATTTATCAAATTCGAAATGGATTCGGCCACGGAAACGCTCCGATGTGATTAATTTTTCATAAGGATATTGAATAGTTACAGGCAAACGATTTGCGTGGGATAAGGTAATCATGAAACTTTGACCAATGTACCTTGCTGCTCGTACTGTTTGTTGACCATAATTCATGAACCCAGTTACCATAGGGAACATATCAGGAATCTATATGAATAGTTTTATCTTCGTTTCTTTCTCTTGTTTGAACTTGAACCAAGTCTATTGTTTGCTATTTACAGTGAAAAAAGTTGAAAAGCGGTTGTTAATAATAGATTACCGAGAGAGATTGGTAAAAGAAATTTCCATCCAAGATTCAAAAGTTGGTCCATTCTTAACCTAGGTAAAGTCCATCTCGTTGTGATAGAAATAAACAAGAACAAATAAGTTTTAGCTAATGTAATAAAGATACCAATTGTAGTTCCAAAGATTCCATCCACTTTATTTATTTCAAATAGCTCAGGAACAAATATGTATGGAATGGAAATATTCCAACCACCCAAGTAAAGAACCGTTACAAATAACGAAGAAAGTAATAGATTTAGATAGGAAGCAACATAAAATAAACCAAATTTGATACCCGAATATTCGGTTTGATAACCTGCTACTAATTCTTCCTCCGCTTCTGGTAAATCAAAGGGTAATCTCTCGCATTCGGCTAGGGCAGAAATTAGAAAAACGATAAATCCTATAGGCTGACGCCACAAATTCCATCCCAAAAAACCATATTTTGACTGCGCCTCAACTATATCAACTGTACTTGAACTGTTAGATAATCATAGTCGGTGATAACATCACTGTTCCCACCGCTATTCCAGAACCGTACATGAGGTTTTCGCCTCATACGGCTCCTCGTGGGTAAAAAAAATCTAAGGACCAGATCCGTATTATTGACTATTTAGCTAGCTATGGTTGTAGAATAGAAAGAGTCAAAATCTATTTGAGGGTCCAAAATTATACCAATGGAATTCCGTCTGCTATACTCTAAAATAATAATAAATAAAGGCGCTTCCGAATTGATCTCACCCGTTAATAATTTGACTTTGTTGAGTAATAACTTAATCCTTAAATAAAAAACTCCTTGCAGAAATATCAATAAATAGTTTATTTCAACCCATCTTTTTCGATTACGAAAAGGAATTAGACGTTACATTAGCTAATGAATCATGAGACAAATTAGATCTCTCTAAATCTATGCTAAATATATGAAAAAGACATAATAAAAAAGATTTTTTTTTCTCTTGTTTGTTTTTCGTTCCTATTCTTCTTTCTTATAAAACCGATATAAGAGAAGGGGGCTAAAACTAAAATCAAAAATAAAGGATTATTTCGTTCCTGATAGTCATTGCTTTAATGGGTGGATAGGAGCATACTCTGGATCGGAATCGCGGGAAGTACTGCCTTATCATTTCTACCAATTTAAAGCCCCAATTAGTATTCTTTTTATGTTATGCAGAAATCTCTTTTTAGATAATTTCCATAATCTCCATTACCAATCCTTTGTGCATTTTTGTGTTCCTAATCATCCACTCATTTTTTGTTCAATCGCCCGTTTCGTTTGATAATACATGTATGTATGGTAGATAATTCATACAAAGGATAGTGAAAAGGCCATACGGTTGGTTGATCTTTTGGGCCCGCTTCAAGCTGGGTTGTCTAATCAACCAGTCTTGGGGTAAAGGACCTCTTCCGCTTATGTTTATTTCCACTTAACTCTTGTCTTGTACATAGAAAATGAGACTCCATTTTTTTTTTACTGCAAATTTATAAGCTGCTTTCTTTCACTCATATATAACTATCTAATTTACTTTATCAACCAAAAGGATAATAAATAATATCTATTCAATTCGTTCAACTTCTTTTGTTTTCTAAAGCGAAAGAAAAGAATGAATAGGGAAAAGAAAGAAAAGTTTGTATTTCAACGAATCGCACGTAGAGATATTGATAAAACACATAAAGTTAATGGTATTTCATAACTAATCGATTGAGCAGCAGCTCGTAAACCACCTAAAAAGGAATATTTATTATTTGATCCGTATCCTGACATAAGAAGGCCAACAGGGGCAATACTTGAAATGGCAATCCATAAAAAAATACCGATATTGAGATCAGCTAAAACAAGATGATAGCTAAAAGGAATTACTAAAAAACTTAGTAAAATTGATATGACTGCTATAGATGGTCCAATACTGAATAAGCGGGTATTTCCTCTAGCTGGAAAAAGATTCTCTTTGAAAAGCAGTTTTGTCCCATCTGCTAGAGCTTGAAGAATTCCCAAAGGACCGGCGTATTCAGGCCCAATACGTTGTTGTATTCCTGCGGATATCTCTCTTTCTAACCATACAATTACCAGTACGCCTACTGTGATCCCCAATACAAGAGTCAAAATAGGGGCAAAGATCCATACGATTCCATAGACCTCTTTGAAAAATTCCAATCTGGAAAAAGAATGAATATCTTGTACTTCTATTTCTGTTGTATAAACTCTCATTTCAACGATCAACTTCTCCCATAATGATATCTATGCTACCTAGTATCGTCATAATATCAGCCAATTTCATTCCTTTAACTAACTGAGGAAGAATTTGCAAATTGATAAAACCCGGCGGGCGAATTTTCCATCTCCAAGGAAAACAACTTTTGTCCCCTATTAGAAAAATTCCCAATTCTCCCTTTGGGGCTTCAACTCTCGCATAAAGTTCTTGCTTCGGCAATTCAAATGTGGGAGAAGGTTTTTTACTAATGAATCGATATTCAAAATCATTCCATTCTGGATCCCTTTCTCTATCAAAGCATCGGATTTCTAAATTCTCATAGGGACCCCCTGGAATTCCTTCCAGGGCCTGTTGAATTATTTTTATGGATTCCGTCATTTCACTAATTCGGACTAAATAACGAGCTAATGAGTCTCCTTCTTTTTGCCACTGGATTTCCCAATGAAATTCGTCGTAACACTCATAATGATCAACTTTACGAAGATCCCATTGTATTCCAGATGCTCGTAGCATCGGTCCGGATAAACCCCAATTTATTGCTTCTTCTCCACTAATAATGCCTACTCCTTCAACTCGTTCTAAAAAAATGGGATTTCGCGTAATAAGCTTTTGATATTCAACAACTCCTGTTAAAAAATAATCGCAGAAATCCAAACATTTATCTATCCAGCCATAAGGCAGATCGGCTGCTATTCCTCCGATACGAAAATAATTATGCATCATTCTCATCCCAGTCGCAGCTTCGAATAGATCATATACTAATTCTCTTTCTCTGAAAATATAGAAAAAAGGGGTCTGTGCGCCAATATCCGCCATAAAAGGTCCAAGCCATAACAGATGAGAAGCTAGACGACTTAACTCCAACATAATGACTCTGATATAGCTCGCTCTTTTAGGCACTTGAATATTTCCCAATTGTTCTGGTCCATTTACGGTTATTGCTTCTGTGAACATAGTAGCTAAATAATCCCAACGTGTTACATAAGGTAAAAATTGTATAATTGTTCGGTTTTCCGCAATTTTTTCCATTCCTCTGTGTAAATAACCTAATATTGGTTCGCAGTCAACAACATTTTCACCGTCTAGGGTAACGATGAGACGAAGAACACCGTGCATTGATGGGTGGTGAGGTCCCATATTGACTATCATAAGGTCTCTTTCTGTAGCTGGTCTATTCATAAGTTTTTCCTCGATTCATTCTTACATGAATTGCTGAAAACAAAAAGAAGTTTATCAAAATTCTCAAGATCCAATAAATGAAAAAACTAAGTAAAAATTTTTAAATTAACGATTTTTTAACTCCCGAATATCCAACTCACTAATTAATTCTTTATAGCGTACTCGATTTTTCTTTGATAAGTAAGACAGCAGCCGTTGACGTTTTCCCAGAATTTTTCGTAGACCTCTTTGAGATGAATAGTCTTTTCTGTGCAATTCCAAATGGGAAGTAAGTCTTCGTATCTTATTGGTGAAACTGACTATTTGAAAGTCAACAGACCCCCGCTTTTCTTCTTTTTTTTCTTGAAAAATCACTGAGATGAATGAATTTTTTACCATAAAACAAAATCTTATCCCCTTTTATAATTTATAATTTTTTGATGTGAATTTGATTAATCAGTAATAATAATATTAGTCATTTTGATATACAGAATGACCTTAAGTTCATTATAAACTTCCTACTTTTTTTATAAAATAAATGAATGAACAAAATCAGAAGATTTTGTTCATTCATTTATAGATCTAATTGATAATATGTATGTCATTAAATTAGTATCCTCTTTCAGGATGGAATGTAAGACAATCCTCGCGTCTATCTATTTGTTTTCATATAGCCGACATATTCTATTACCTAATAATATATGTATATATGGCAAAATTCATGTAAATGGACTTGTAACTAACAAATTTTCAACCGTGGATACATATGTATCCTGACCATACTGAAACGACTGCCATTATTAGTATTAAACCAATAGCGATTCATACAAGCTAAATCTTCTAGTCGATAATTGGGCCAAAGAAAGAACTTCATTTTAATGAGTTTATTTTTATCGATACCGAGATATTTGCCTCTATTTAAAACTTGACCACAGTTTTTTACCTGATTGCAAAATACCGGATTTCTATGTATATCATTTCTATCCCTTGAATTTAAAAAATATAGAATTCGCAATTCTCTACGGCCTTTAGGGGATAAAATAGTTTCAGGAACAAAGAAATCATAATGATTTTTGTCTCTATTTTGAGTCATTTTTTGATGTCTTAAAATGGATTCATCAAATTGATTCTTATCAAACCATTCTCGAAATTTTGGATTCCTTTGGTATTTATTCTTATGAAGGTATTTATTCTTATGAACCAAAAAAATACCTATGGTTTGATATAGAATCAATTGTCCATCGTTTTTTATAGACGGATAAGGATAAGCCGGTTCGATAATCAATGCTCCGCTTGTACTTAATTCTCTAAGAGTGCGCCTTTTTAGAGTCCAAATATCCACAGTCAGTTCTCCTCGTTTAAGATAGGATATAGCAACGTCGTTTGGATTTCTCAATCTAAGCAGGAGACAATAGGCTCTAATATTATTGATCATTTTTTGATTTACAACCCTTTCCCAGCTCAATTGAAAATGCAAATACCTTTCTAGGAAGGAATAAAGCTCTAGAGCTTCGGGGCTCATGCTCATGTCGGACTTTTTTTTTCTACGTTGTTTTTTTATGCCTGATCTACCTCCATTTTCATCTGATAGAGGAGCCCCTTCCCCTTGGTCTAGAGGATCTTTTTCTTCTTGATTTCCATTCTCGAATCTAAGAATTCTTTTTTTTTCATTTGATTCTATTAAAGGGTTACTTTCAGTAATGTTTTTCTTAATGTTTTCATTTCCATTCAAATGAAAGTCGAAAAGAAGTAATTTTATTGGTATGATCCCCGGTTTAATCTTATATGCATTATATAGTGGCACAAATTCTGGGAAGAACCAAAGTTCTAGTTCTGGATTCGATATAAGACGACCTACTATTTCCTCATTCATTTCCATCCAATCAAAGAAGGATCTTTTTTTTTTGAATCGGTTGATTTTTGGATTTTGAGAAATTGGTAAATAAAAAGGACCCCTCTTCATTTTTTTATTCTTATTCTTGGTGCCGCTATTGGCCCAGTAATGAATCTCGACCTTATTATTTCTAAGGCAAAAATCAAGCATTTTCCACCTACAAAATTTTCTATCTGGAAATTTCTCCTCAGCCATAATCTCATTTTCTCCTAGATAATTAGAAATAGGTAGCCCGTCTGGCATATCAAAAAATTTGCGTTTATCTATCTTGTAATTATCAAAAATCTCTTCTTTACTATTTATTTGTAATGGTGATCTATAAATATATGAGTCTTTCTTCTCTTCATAATGAATCGATTTATATGAGAAAAAATCATGTCTATGATGTTTTTTAAAATTAGATGATTTTTGAGATTCTTGATTCAGTAATGAATCAGGTTCGAAATCATTTTGTTTTTCATCATGAATGAATCTTTCTTTTTCATATGAGTCCCATTTGTTAAAATCGTTTTTTTGAGTCATACAGTGTCGATTGACTTTATTTCGCCATTTTTCTGGTACTAATTTAAGCCAGCTAATCGGAGATAAATCATATTGATAATGCCCCCTTAACCAGTTTTTCCATTGATTCCTTTCAGAATGCCAAAAGTCTTTATGTCTCAATCCGGAATGAAATATTCCCTCTTTCCGAAAAAAATCCTTTATTTCATTTTTAATAAAAAGAGATGTTCCATGATATTGAAGGATAGACTTGAATTTATAGAAGTGAATAACTCGAGTTTGCGATATTTTATAAAATACATATGCTTGCGAGAAGGAGGATGAGTTACAAAAAGTGGTTGAATTCTTATTTTGAATATTATCAAGGGAATTTTTTTTAGTTAAAATAAAGTGAAATTTTTTTGTATTTCTTTTCTTAATTCTTTTTTCATTTTCTTTCTTATTGGAAATGGATTTCTCGATCATTTTTTTTCTTGATTCAATCAAAAGTTGTGCATTGGTTCTTGCAATATTAATGATACATAGAAAAAAATCTATGTATATTTTTTCCATGAAAAATTGGATAAAAAAATCCAATTTACGGATTAATCGAGTATTTCTTCTTTTTAATATTTGACAAAATCTTTTGAATGATTCTAATATTTTATTATGAGAACTTTTTTTATTAGAATTAATCTTTTTTTCTTGAGTTAGAAATCCATTTTTCTTCTCATTTAGAATTCTTTCTAGTTTATTGTTGATTGTACTTGTTCTCTCAGTCAGATCTTTCATTTTTTTTTCTGTCAGTGAAAAATTTGTCCATTCTGTAGATCGAATTTGAATAGGTGATTCACGAATCATCTGATTATTCATTATAGAATCGTCGGTTTTAGTTTCACCCAATTCGTAGTTTTTGATGCTCCATTTTTTTATTTCTTTTGACGCCTTTCGAAGAAATTTTGCTCGTTCTTTAAAAACATTAAAAACTATAAAAGACTTCTTTTTTAATTTTTTCACTTTTTTTTTCAGTTCTTTAAAAATAGGTTCAAAAAATGAAGACCCTTTTCGTTTTCGAGGGGGACCAAAAGGACGGTCAGTTTCCAGTCCAGAAATTGTTAAAAAACAAAAATCATTGTTTTGCGCTTTCTGTGTTTTCAAGGGTTTTAACTTAGATCGGTGCCAAGGTTTCAGGTAAAAAGGAAATAAGATTTTGATCTGCATACCGTCTGTTAACCAGTTTTTTGGAAATTCTTTGTCGGATAATTCAACACCATTATAAGTGCATCGAATATGCATTTCTCGATTCCAATCCTTGAAGTCTTCGGACCATTCGGGAACTTGAAATAATAAAATACGCGCAATATTCTTAGCTATTATTAATAAAGGCAATCGAATATATTTCCGAAGAATTGATTGGCCTACTAATAAAAAACCTCTTACTGCTTGAGCATATGTAACGTTATCCCAAGCTTCTGCTATTTCTATTCGCATTCTCTCTTCGTCTTGGTATTTTTCAACGTTTCTTTTTTCTTTTGTATAATCAGAGATTTGTAATTTTTTGCTTTTTTTAGACATCCAATTTTGAAAAATTCCTTTCATCCGTCCGAAACTATCAAAAGAAAAAAGG